CAATTGGTATTTTTGCTTATCCTCGTATCTTTCAAAAATGGAAACTTAGGGAAGTGCTTTATAAACATATGCATAAAAAAAAAAACATATTTAATTAAAATTTATCCTCTTCATGCTTACTATAACTAGTTATTTCGGTTTTCTACTAGCAGCTTTGACTATAACCTCGGCTCTATTTATCGGTCTAAACAAGATACGACTTATTTGAAATTAATTGCATGAACCATTCCTAAAAAAAAATGGTAGTTCATATATTCTATAGTTCCTTACTCGGCCCATTTCCAATTCTTGGTCATTCATGGGTAATACGGATTAATATTTAAGGATAGATATTACCTCTCCTTTTCCGCGTTCAAAGAAATTGAAATGATTGAAGTTTTTCTATTTGGAATTGTCTTAGGTCTAATTCCTATTACTTTGGCTGGATTATTCGTAACTGCATATTTACAATACAGACGCGGTGATCAATTGGACCTTTGATTAATTAACATCTCTTTTTTTTTTGATTGACCTCCTACTTTCTTTAATCTACAGGAGGTCAAATTCAGATTGCTGTTCAAGTTTTTCAGTCTAATTTTCAAACGAACAAATAACAAGAATGGAATCACGCTCTGTAGGATTTGAACCTACGACATCGGGTTTTGGAGACCCACGTTCTACCGAACTGAACTAAGAGCGCTTTATTATCACAAAAATCATTTTATTTTGTGACCCAATTCGTCTTGCATGTATATACTATCATAAATAATATAATAAAATTAAAGATTTATTTTGTATATACAATTTTAATCAATTTCAATTGATCCCTCGTTACTGCCCATAAGGAATAGGTAGGGATGACAGGATTTGAACCCGTGACATTTTGTACCCAAAACAAACGCGCTACCAAGCTGCGCTACATCCCTTTCAATTGGCCTACAGTGTCATTGTAGAGAATCTCTGTCTTGTTTTCCACATCTTTATTTCTTCCATTAATATACACAATCTTGCTATTTCTTCTTTTTGGTCTCATATATCATATAACATATAGTAATAAAAGACTTATACTATATACGTACTTATACTATATACGTATTAAATAAAGATGAAACCCGCCGTAAAGTAAAAAAAAGAACACTTTTTCGGGAATTCTCAAGTAGAAGTAAAAAAGAACTTATTTTTTTGTTTTAAGAAAAGGAATATCGACTATCTACTGTACTGAATCGTTGTACATTTCAATTTGAATTAGGGATTCTGCGTACAAATATAAGTGGTCAGTAGTTAACTACATATACACATCGGGTCATATATGTATTACCATTATTTATTACATTTTAGAATCAAATTACAATAAAAAGAAGGAGGATTTTCAATGCGAGATCTAAAAACATACCTCTCCGTGGCACCGGTAGTAAGTACTCTATGGTTCGGGTCTTTAGCGGGTTTATTGATAGAGATCAATCGTTTATTTCCGGATGCGTTGATATTTCCTTTTTTTTCATTCTAGTTAGTGAGATGGGGGGGGGGTGAAGAAGATTAGAGATACAATCAAATATCTGTGACTAATCCCTCTCCTTCTCTTCTTTTTTTTATAAACGGAAATGTGATGGCTGTAGCAACAATATCATACAAGATACTTAAATGAAATACTGTACAGCGATTTACATTTATAAAGTCTAAATAGAGTCAGAAATCATTATAGTCCTTATTATTACTATAGTGATTATTGATTGATTGAAATTGAAACGAAATCTTTCATAATTTGATTTAGAGTTAGCAACTTTTATTTTATTTTTTTCGTTCCTTTCTTCTTCTTCCCTTCGGATTGGAAAATAGAAAAATGGAGTCAGTCAAAAACCCAAAGGAGGTTCATGGCCAAGGGTAAAGATGTCCGAGTAACGGTTATTTTGGAATGTACCGCTTGTGTTCGAAATCGTGTTAATAAAAAATCAATGGGCATTTCCAGATATATTACTCAAAAGAATCGACATAATACGCCCAGTCGATTAGAATTGAGAAAATTCTGTCCCTTTTGTTACAAACATACGATTCACAGTGAAATAAAGAAATAGATCGAACCGATCGCCTCCGTGTCCGCCTTCCAATCCAAGGAAGATGAAAAACGACATGTTATATATAACATAACAATTTCTATAACATATATTAAATATAAACAAATCCTATTTATTAATTCTAAATCTTTTTTGATCGTTTTTGTTTTGATCCGATCGAAATAGGAGTAGTATTTTCGGGATAAGGAATAAACAAACCATGGATAAATCCAAGCGACTCTTTCTTAAATCCAAGCGATCTTTTCGTAGGCGTTTGCCCCCGATCCAATCGGGGGATCGAATTGATTATCGAAACATGAGTTTAATTAGTCGATTTATTAGTGAACAAGGAAAAATATTATCTAGACGGGTGAATAGATTGACTTTAAAACAACAACGATTAATTACCGTTGCTATAAAACAAGCTCGTATTTTATCTTCGTTACCTTTTCTTAATAATGAGAAACAATTTGAAAGAAGCGAGTCGACCACTAGAACTACAGGTCTGAGAACTAAAAATAAATAATTCGTCAATTGAATCAAATTCCAATCCGAACTCAAACGCAAATTTACGTTTTGTTCGAAAAATATGAGAATCCAGATTTGATTATTTGATTATCGTGTCGTAAGAAAAAAAAAGAATTGGGAAAGAAGAATAAATATTTTTTTATTGAACGTGTTTGTTCATTTTGATAACTTTCTCATAGGATGATATTTTATCATACTAATTTCTACTCTACCTTCCCGGAGTTCATTCTCCAGGGAACTCCATTTAAAATAAAACATTCCAACGGATTCCTTCCAATCTCCTTATTTTATGATCTCATTAGAAATCATATAAAAACAATTCCTATTGAATATAGCTATTTGTGCAAGTATTTTACGATTAAGAAGCAACCGCCCTTTGTACAGATTGTGTATTAGTCTACTATAACTATAGTATACATTATTGTCTCGACTTACTGCATTTATCCGAGTGATCCACAAACGCCGAAAATCTCTCTTTTGCCTATCTCTATCCCGATGAGCTGAAACCAAAGCTCTTATTTTCTGTTGAGTAATAGTCCGGGTAAGTCTTGAATGAGCCCCTCGAAAGCTTGAGGCAAATAAACGAATTTTTGTTCTACGTCTTCGAGCTATATATCCGCGTTTAATTCTGGTCATTGAATAAATGAAACTTTGATGAATAACTAAGTGATTTCTTTTCTTTCAGTTATTTCCTTCCCCTTTCCTAGTCTATTAATAACAAAACGGATTCTTCCAATGTATAAAAAAAAAATTCCAATGGCTTTTGCTACTATAACCTTCCCGACCACGATTTTTTTATAGGCTTTCGCCTCGAAATAAGAAATTTTTTTTGATACTAAATATCAAAAAAAACATAGTAAATAAAATAGTAAATCAAAAAGTAGTAAATATAAATGGGTATAGTGGGTTCCATCGTTTCTATGGTTTCTTCTTAAACGGTGAGGTCTTCTCTATACACCGGAGCCCCTTCTTTCATTTAATGAATGTTATTGTTAACTTGTACAGTTCACACTTTTTGGCTCTACCCATAATTATCTAGTAATAGGTCTTTCACAACGAAACCCACCGATACAGTAACGGTATTTAATTATGAAGATTAGCTGAGTAGCTGACCCTGTTAGTCCGTTCTTGCAAGAGTCAAGAATAAGGGCATAACCTTTCTGCTTTTTAAATAGGATTTCCCTGCTTAATGGATAAATTTTTCTACCAATGGGGAATTCTTTCTCGTCGTAAATTAAAAATTGAAATGATTGGATTTAGCACCAATGAAAACCATAAATTTGATAACACAATAGAAAGATATGATAGATCTTTTTTTTTTTTAGATTTACCTTTTTTAGTTTTAGATAGTGAATGGGCTTCTTTCATTCTATCCTATTCATTGGTACTGATCGCCAATACTGGATCAATTGTTTTCTTTCTTTTGGCCTAGCACATTATCTGAACGAGTCGCACATACACCCTAGTACATGTTCCTCGTCGCTGAGGACATCCCTTAAGAGCAGGAGATTTCGTGACATTTTTGATTGACTGTCTTGTGTTTCTAATAAGTTGTTTAATAGTTGGCATGTTGAATCATATACATAATGAGCTGGTTTAGATCGATCCTAACCGGATGATTATGAATCATTTATATATTAATAGATGAATTATTAATTAATAGAATATTAAACCCGGTAAGACGATAAAATCGCAAATCCCGGATTTGCGTGAAATCCCTGTTCTGTTAGTTTTTGTTATTTTTTAACCGCTACACGATCAACAATTCCATGAGCTTGGGCTTCTGTTGCTGACATAAAAATATCTCTTTCCATGTCTTCGGAAACAACCCATAAAGGTTTACCTGTTCTTTGTACATAAACCCTTGTGATGGTTTCGCGTAGCTTCAGTAGTTCTTCCGCTTCCAGGACAAATTCTCCCGTCTGTGCCTCATAAAAACCACTAGCAGGTTGATGCATCATTACCCTGATAATATAACATAATAGACAGTTCCTCCATCTTGCATGATGAAAGTCGAAGAGATAAAGAATAATAAAAAAAAATAGTACGAAAAAAAGATAGAATTGAACAACCGTACAGGCATCTTTTGCGCATTGCATACGGCTCTACAATGGAATTCACTTTTACTTTTTTTTTTACCTTACTTACATCGAAGAAATAGGCAAAAAAAATAAATATATATGTTGTATATTTATGTTATATTTTATTATATATTTATGTCATATATTGTAGGGTCTATCAGATTCATATAGGTAAATGATCCACTAACCACCCTTCCTTTTGGAGTAGTTAAAAAATACTATGATGGCTCCGTTGCTTTATTATTTCGTCTGTTATTTAGCAATCCCAAAGTTTCTTTTTTTTTTTTTCAAATACAAATAAATAAGATTTTTTTTACTTATGTTTTTTTTTTTTTTATTTTCGTATTCTTTCATAATATAAATATTGTTATCTTCGGTGTGAAACCAAAAAAGTTTGTGACGCTGAAATGGGTCTTCCGATAGATCAGATAAAATTGGAAATACCCTTTATCTCATACTACTCTTTCGATACATAATGTAAGTATTTTGAAAAATTTTTCTTTTTATATCGAATTCGAAGTGCCATGCTATTATTACTTAATATTCATATTTCATATAGCGCGAAGGCATAGTCTTCTTTTTTTCTCTCAAATCAAATAAAAAACTCATTGGCGCCAAGCGTGAGGGAATGCTAGACGTTTGGTAATTTCTCCTCCGACCAGAATAAAAGATCCCATTGAAGCGGCTAATCCCATGCATACTGTCTGTATATCTGGTCGCACAAATTGCATAGCATCATAAATAGCTACTCCGGGTATTAGCCATCCGCCAGGAGAGTTTATAAACAAATACAGATCTTTGGTATCGTTATCCATACTGAGATATACCATAAGAGCAATAAGTTGATTCGAGATCTCGTTATCAATCGGTTGGCCTAAAAAAAGTAATCTTTCTCGATAAAGTCGGTTGATTGGGATAAAATTGTATCCCTTAGGAACCGTACAGGCACCTTTTGATGCATACGGTTCAACACAAATTGCGAAAACAAACAAAGAATCAATGTGTAGATTCTAGCTTTCTTTCTTTTTTCATATTCATAGCAGGCTCCTTTTAGCTTGTAACAAAGGGGAGCTTTTTCTTTCATGTTTCAAGAAAGATGAGTTTTGGCCTGTTTTAATTTATATATAACTATATAAATTAAAAACCTATAAATAAAAAAAAAATTCACTAAACTTATCGGACTAACTTCTCATTGATGTATTGTTTCATCGGGATCCAATCCAAATCGCGATGTAATTTTCTTGTTCCTGAACGGTCTTTTTCAACTTTTTTTAGGTTTAGGCTCTACTCCGAATAAAGATCTGCCCGATTTGGATTTGCACATATAGGACAAATGCCCCAATACCACGTCTTTTTGCTACGACTTCCTTTTTTTATTTATTCCATGTCTCCCGCCAAATAGTAAATATTCAATGCATCCATCACCATCACATTACTCGATTGATTAACAGTTTGAGATCATTATTATATATTATAAATGGAAAATCTTTATAAATATCATATTCTATTTATAAATAGAATATGATATAAGTGGTAATCATAGATATATTACCAATTGGTTTTTTTTTTTTTTCTAAACGGAGCCTGTATATTTCATTTTTTTGGTCTAACCAAGCCAACCATAAATTATAAATTATTATAATTGAGAATATTAATCTGTATACCCCCCTAAAAAATAGATTGAATTGCACTTCATTGCATTTCACGCTCCAAATTTTTGGATGATTCAATCAACCTTTCTTGGGCGAAAGAGGGGATATCTCGATCGGGTAAGAGAACGGGGAAATACCATATGACCAAATATATCTGACAAGTCGCACTATATGTCAATCCACGATGCATTTTCCTCTCCAGGGTTTCGAAAAGGAACTTTTGGAACACCAATAGGCATTAAATGAAATAAAAATTAATTACTATAGCTCACTTTGATGTGAAAGCGTAACAATGTATTTATTGTCTTAATAATATTGTTCTTTATCATATTTTATCCATAGATTGAATAAGTTTATAAAAAAGGAAGACAGAAATACTAAAGGAAAATTCTTTCAAATAGGTCCTTTGAATTGAATGATGAACAAAAAAAAATATAAATGCATTCACTCATATAAAAGGTATCAACCTCTTACCATTGCGTATTGGTACTTATCGGGTGTAGAATAGATCTGCTTCTTTTTGTTCCTACAAACAAAATTGTTCCATTATTAATAATATTAATAAAAGACATTATTACTAAAAGAATAGAACAAATATTAATCCTTTCCCCGAGATAATCCACTCAAAAGGGAAGGTCCATAGTATAGTTTTTTTCCAGTGCAATAAAGTTACATAGTGTCTATTTTTCGTTGATAGAGGGGTATTTCCATGGGTTTGCCTTGGTATCGTGTTCATACCGTCGTATTGAATGATCCCGGTCGTTTGCTTGCTGTCCATATAATGCATACAGCTCTGGTTGCTGGTTGGGCCGGTTCGATGGCTCTATACGAATTAGCAGTTTTTGATCCCTCTGACCCTGTTCTTGATCCAATGTGGAGACAAGGTATGTTCGTTATACCCTTCATGACTCGTTTAGGAATAACCAATTCATGGGGCGGTTGGAGTATCACAGGAGGGACTATAACGAATCCGGGTATTTGGAGTTACGAAGGCGTGGCCGGTGCACATATTGTGTTTTCTGGCTTATGCTTTTTGGCAGCTATCTGGCACTGGGTGTATTGGGATCTAGAAATATTTTGTGATGAACGTACAGGAAAACCCTCTTTGGATTTGCCCAAAATCTTTGGAATTCATTTATTTCTCTCAGGGTTGGCTTGCTTTGGTTTTGGCGCATTTCATGTAACAGGATTGTATGGTCCGGGAATATGGGTATCCGATCCTTATGGACTAACCGGAAGGGTACAATCTGTAAATCCGGCGTGGGGTGTGGAAGGTTTTGATCCTTTTGTTCCGGGAGGAATAGCCTCTCATCATATTGCAGCAGGTACCTTGGGCATATTGGCGGGTCTATTCCATCTTAGTGTCCGTCCGCCCCAACGTCTATACAAAGGATTACGTATGGGAAATATTGAAACTGTCCTTTCCAGTAGTATCGCTGCTGTCTTTTTTGCAGCTTTTGTGGTTGCTGGAACTATGTGGTATGGTTCGGCAACTACCCCGATTGAATTATTTGGTCCCACTCGTTATCAATGGGATCAAGGATACTTCCAACAAGAAATATATCGACGAGTTGGTGCTGGGCTAGCCGAAAATCAAAGTTTATCCGAAGCTTGGTCTAAAATTCCTGAAAAATTAGCTTTTTATGATTACATCGGCAATAATCCAGCAAAGGGGGGATTATTCAGAGCGGGCTCAATGGACAATGGGGATGGAATTGCTGTTGGGTGGTTAGGACACCCTATTTTTAGAGATAAAGAGGGGCGTGAACTTTTTGTACGTCGTATGCCTACTTTTTTTGAAACATTTCCGGTTGTTTTGGTAGACGGAGACGGAATTGTTAGAGCCGATGTTCCTTTTAGAAGGGCAGAATCGAAATACAGTGTCGAACAAGTAGGTGTAACTGTTGAGTTCTATGGTGGCGAACTCAATGGAGTCAGTTATAGTGATCCCGCTACTGTGAAAAAATATGCTAGACGTGCTCAATTGGGTGAAATTTTTGAATTAGATCGTGCTACTTTGAAATCCGACGGTGTTTTTCGTAGCAGTCCGCGGGGTTGGTTTACTTTTGGACATGCTTCGTTTGCTCTTCTCTTTTTCTTCGGACACATTTGGCATGGTGCTAGAACCTTGTTCAGAGATGTTTTTGCTGGGATTGACCCAGATTTGGATGCTCAAGTAGAATTTGGAGCATTCCAAAAACTTGGAGATCCAACTACAAGAAGACAAGTAATCTGATACAATATTGTTTTGTTATTTTTCGTCTTTAGTTTTGTGAAAAACTGTAGGGTACCAGATAAATCTTGATTTGAATCGCTACCTTTTCTTTGACTCTTGCTCTTTCTTTATCCGGGAGACGATCCCCAATAAACAGGTATGGAAGCTATAATTGTAAACCACGATCGAATCTATGGAAGCATTGGTTTATACATTCCTCTTAGTCTCAACTTTAGGAATCATTTTTTTCGCTATCTTTTTTCGAGAACCACCTAAAGTTCCAACTAAAAAGGTGAAATGATTTTTCATTATCTCAATTGAAAGTAATGAGCCTCTCAATATTGAGAGGCTCATTACCTCAACTAGTCTCCGTGTTCCTCGAATGGATCTCTTAGTTGTTGAGAGGGTTGCCCAAAAGCAGTATATAAGGCGTACCCAGTAAAACTTACAAGTAAACCCGATATAAAGATGGCAACTAGGGTTGCTGTTTCCATTATTATATAGTTTCAAGACCACAATGGATCTATGATAAGATCATTTATTTACAACGGAATGGTATACAAAGTCAACAGATCTCAATGAATATAAAATACGATTTATGGCTACACAAACCGTTGAGAGTAGTTCTAGATCTGGTCCAAGACGAACTACTGTAGGGAGTTTATTGAAACCATTGAATTCAGAATACGGTAAAGTGGCTCCTGGGTGGGGAACTACTCCTTTGATGGGTATCGCAATGGCCCTTTTTGCGGTATTCCTATCTATTATTTTGGAGATTTATAATTCTTCCATTTTACTGGACGGAATTGGAACGAATTAGATTCACAAGAACTAGTAACTGGCTTTTCAATACAAAGTGAAGCATTTAGGTCTCTGATTTTTATCCCATTCTATTTTGGTAGTTCGATCGTGGAATTTCTTTGTTTCTGTAGTTCCGGAATATGAGTGTGTGACTTGTTATAATTGATCCTATGGATAGTACAGAGAATGCGTCTGTCATCTTGATCGAGATGGTTTTACTTCGTCGGATATTCATTCTAGTATCTGAAGCACGGAATATAGGAAATAGATTACAAAGTATTATTAGCACTATGATTCATACTTAATATTCAGACCTCGTGTCCGGACTTCCATTTTTTTTTTCTTCAAAGGGTTATATTTAGAAGTTATAAATCGAAAGATTTTTATTCTTTCAAACTCCTATTTATGCTTATTTTGATCAAAGGACAAAGGTGTCTTTGGATTTTTATTCATTCTAGTTATTCATTGAATAAGTGATAATCTAAGAGTTCTTACTCAAGGAATTTTTGGAATTAGTTTATATTTATAAAGGGTTTTATTGAATCATCGTGGTTCTAGTATGAATCTGGGGTTTTAATTGATTCATAGGGTCTTAACAAGAGAATTCCTATCAATAATAAAGAAAACAGTAGTAAAGGCGCATTACACACAATAAAAAAAAAAAAACTAAAAAAAAATAGGTAAATAGAAGAT